CAGCTTAGGACCGCGGCTAGCGAGTCACGTATAAGAGCGCCTTCTACCCATCCTGTATATTGTCCTTTTCTTCTTTTTCTATTCCAATTTTAAAAAGCTCTATCTATCATATAGAGTGAAGCGATACCCGAATTCTTACAAAGGATAATCTTTTCTTTCTCACTTGTTTTTAGTTACTAATCCGAGTGCTTTTAGGAAATTCAAATTTCAAATGACTTTTCATCGAATGACTATTCATCTTTTTTTTCGTGCAAATAGGCGGCAAGAAAGCTCTATGGAAAAATGGTGGTTTAATTCGATGTTGTATAAGGAGGAGTTAGAACATAGGTGTGGGCTAAGTAAATCCATGGACAGTCTTGATCCTATTGACAATACCAGTAGCAGTGAAAATACGAGTCTAAATTATACAGAAAAAAACAGCCATAGTTGGAGTAATGGTTCTAGTTACAGTAATTATGATCTTTTATTCGGTATGAGGGACATTCGGAATTTAATCTCTTATGATACTTTTTTAGTTAGGGATAGTAAGGGGCAAATTTATTCCATTTTTTTTGATATTGAAAATCAGATTGTTGAGATTGCAAATGATCATTCTTTTTGTAGTTCACTCAAAAAAAAAAATTCTAATTATTTGAATTCTAGTTATGCGAATGGAGCGAAAAGTGACGATACTCCTTATGATCGTTACATGTACAATACTAAATCTAGTTTGAATAATCACATTAATAGTTGTATTGACAGTTATATTCATTCTCAAATGCGTATTGATAATTATGTTTTGCGTGATAGTGACAATTACAGCGATAATTACATTTTTGATGAAAGTCAGACGACCACTAACAAAAATGGTAAGGATAAGAATCTTGAGGTAACTAAAAAATACAGGAATTTATGGATTCAATGTGAAAATTGTTATGAATTAAATTATAAGAAATTGTTGAAGTCAAAAATGAACATTTGTGATGAATGCGGATATCATTTGAAAATGAGTAGTTCAGAGAGAATCGAACTCTTGATGGATCCAGGTACTTGGAATCCTATGGATGAAGATATGGTCTCAACGGATCCCATCGAATTCCATTCGGAGGAGGAACCCTATAAAGATCGCATTAATTCTTATCAAAAAGAGACAGGGTTAACCGACGCTGTTCAAACAGGTATAGGGCAACTAAACGGTATTCCTGTAGCAATAGGGGTTATGGATTTTAAGTTTATGGGAGGTAGTATGGGATCCGTAGTAGGAGAGAAAATAACTCGTTTGATTGAGTACGCTACTAATAAAAATAGACCACTTATTATAATAAGTGCTTCCGGCGGGGCGCGCATGCAAGAAGGAAGTTTGAGCTTGATGCAAATGGCCAAAATTTCGTCGGCTTTATTTGATTATCAATCAAATAAAAAGTTATTATATGTATCAATTCTTACATCTCCCACTACTGGAGGGGTGACAGCCAGTTTTGGTATGTTGGGAGATATCATTATTTGTGAACCCAACGCCTACGTAGCATTTGCGGGTAAAAGAGTAATTGAAGAAACATTGAATACGACAGTACCTGAAGGTGCACAAGAAGCTGAATATTTATTCGATAAGGGTTTATTCGATCTAATTGTACCACGTAATCTTTTAAAAGGTGCTCTAAGTGAGTTATTTCAGTTGCATGCTTTCTTTCCTTTGAATCCAAATTCGATCGAGAAGTAAGGTCAATTATTATTTTTTTGTGTCGAAGGCTAATTAAGTTCATTTAGTTAGTTCGACATTTATTGAATTTAGTATAGACTATACTCACTTAGATATAATTAGTATAATTATATAGAATTATAATTCTAATTAAGTTAAGATAATTTTAGAACAATATAACAAACAGGTACAAATAAAAAATCGAGGTACCCATTCTATGACAGATATAAGCCTTCCCTCTATTTTTGTGCCTTTCGTAGGCCTAGTATTTCCGGCAATTGCAATAGCTTCTTTATTTCTTCATGTTCAAAAAAACAAGATTGTTTAGGCCAGATGGTGAGGCCAAATCACATTTTTAAAAGACTTCGACTTTATTGAATCATAACACGGATATCTATTTAGTTGGGTGTAAGGTGGAATATGGTATAATGCGTGATTTCTTTCGAACATAAGTGCAAGAACTCTTATGTATACGAAACCCGATATCCGATATAGGGGTACATTTGAACTATTTGCAAATCACGGTCGGTCCATGTTTGAAATAGAAAGTAAATGCTTGTAGATATCAAGGGCGGGTTCATATGAAGGGGACCTTATTTTCGATCAAACGAATTTTATTAATTATCTCTACAGGTTCACATTAGAATAGTGCTAGCTGATGAGAGTTACTTCAGAAATGTAGCGTTAAGTAAAGTATAGGTGAAATTCTTTTTAGTTATTCTATCAATTCAAATTAAATGCAACTAGATTAGTATGAATTGGCGATCAGAACGTATATGGATAGAACTTATAAGGGGGTCTAGAAAAACAAGTAATTTATGCTGGGCCTTTATCCTTTTTTTAGGTTCATTAGGATTTTTATTAGTTGGAACTTCCAGCTATCTTGGTAGGAATTTGATATCTTTATTTCCCTCTCAACAAATCCTTTTTTTTCCACAAGGGATCGTGATGTCTTTCTATGGGATTGCGGGCCTCTTTATTAGCTCCTATTTGTGGTGCACAATTTCGTGGAATGTAGGTAGCGGTTATGATCTATTCGATAAAAAAGAAGGAATAGTGTGTATTTTTCGTTGGGGATTTCCGGGAAAAAATCGTCGCATCTTCCTCCGATTCCTTATAAATGATATTCAGTCTATCAGAATAGAACTTAAAGAGGGTATTTATCCTCGGCGTGTCCTTTATCTAGAAATCAGAGGCCAGGGGGCCGTTCCTTTGACTCGTACTGATGAGAATTTAACTCCACGAGAAATGGAACAAAAAGCTGCCGAATTGGCCTATTTCTTGTGCGTACCGGTTGAAGTATTTTGAAATGGACGGAACAATAAATGCTTTCTTAGTCTAGGTTGGCGGTAGAAAAACCTTCCAATCTCTTTTTTTTATTACGGTATAACTTAACGAAAATTTCGTTAGAACGTCCATTCGAACCAAGGCAAACGCATATTATTATTATTATATAGATATCTGGAATGGAACATGCAAAAAAAGGGGGGGTTGTTTGCAAAAAAGATATTTTATACGTATGGAAATCCACTCGACGTAAGCCATTATCAAAAAAAGTAACAAATCGAAATAAGGATAGATTCATCCCCCAAAATTTTGAAATAAAGAAATTTTTTGTTTAGTTTCAATATTTTGAATTGATAGGTTAGAGACAAATAGCTCGGGTAACTAAATTATCTCTCGCGATGTTTCGTTTTCTCCCTTCTTTCGCTCTCCTCTCTTTACTTTAATGAATGACCCAACATTTGGGTTTCTTATAACGAGAATTATAAAATTTCTGTCTTGTTTTGCTACCCCCTTTGTTTTGATCATCACATTCCGAAAATTTTCTCAATTATTTTTGTGCTATGGTAGTCAACGCTTTTTGCAATATTTGGAGAGTTTTTTGTCTCGAAATCCGAATTCATTAACTATTAACTAAAGTGGGTTTCGGGGATTCATCTAAAGGCTAAAGGAAGGAATTTCTTCGAATTTGACCAATTGAAATAGCTGAAAACTTTCTTTTTTCCTTATTTTCACACTCGATGGACTCTTATTCGATTTCTGTATTCTTGCAAGATTCTTCAAAATTATCAAGGACTAATTACCGACTCACAAATAAAAAAACAGAAAATGATTCGATACCTTGGAATAGAACTCGTTTTGGTGAAAAATAAAATATTAGATCCCATAGAGTCGACGAATGAGGCCACTTTTAAAAAGGAACTTAACAATTTCGAAATGAAAAAAAAAAAGGAAAAAAAAGCATTTATTCCCCTTCTATTTCTTGTATCTATAGTCTTTTTACCCTGGTGGAGCTTTCTAGCACGTAATAAAAGTCTGGAGTTTTGGGTTACTAATTGGTGGAATACCAAGCAATCCGAAACTCTTTTGAATGAAATTCAAGAAAAGAGTCTTCTAGAAAAATTCATCGAATTAGAGGAGCTCTTACTGTTCGACGAGGTGATAAAGGAATATCCGAAGACACATCTAAAAAAGCTTTCTATAGGAATCCATAAAGAAACGATTCAATTGATCAAGTTGCACAATGAAGATTGTATCCATACAATTTTGTCCTTCTCGACCAATATAATTTGTTTCGTTATTCTAAGTGGTTATTCTATTATAGGTAATGAAGAACTTATTATTCTTAACTCTTGGGTTCAGGAATTCCTATATAATCTAAGCGACACAATAAAAGCATTTTCTATTCTTTTATTAACCGATTTATGTATCGGATTCCATTCGCCGCATGGTTGGGAACTAATAATCGGCTCTATCTACAAAGATTTTGGATTTTCTCATAACGATCAAATTCTATCTGGTCTTGTTTCCACTTTTCCAGTCATTCTAGATACACTTTTGAAATATTGGATCTTCCGTTATTTAAATCGTGTATCCCCATCACTTGTAGTGATTTATCATTCAATGAATGACTGAAAAAAGGTCTACTACTGATCTTAATCCAATTAGAATGTTTAGTACTTTGGGCATAAGAATTCCAAATCCGACTGACTCTTTCTACCCATCCACGGCAGGAAAGTCCTCCTATATTCCAGTAAATAGCAGAATCGTGGATAGGGAACTATACTAGCGACCTACCCAATTTATTGTAGAAATTCTCGGGATTAAAACTTGGACCATGCAAACTATAAATACCCTTTCTTGGATAAAAGAACAGATTACTCGAACCATTTCCGTCTCACTCATTATATATATAATAACTCAATCATCCATTTCAAATGCATATCCCATTTTTGCACAGCAGGGTTATGAAAATCCCCGAGAAGCGACCGGTCGTATTGTATGTGCCAATTGTCATTTAGCTAATAAACCCGTGGAT